GGAGTTAGAGTTAGAACACAGGTGTGGATTAAGTAAATCAACGGATAGCCGTAGTCCTATTGATGAACATTTCAGTGAAAGTGAAGATTCGAATAGAAATGATAGGGATCATCATAGTTGGAGTTATAGTAACAGTTCTACTTACAGTAATGTTGATTATTTATTTGGAGTCAAGGACATTGGGAATTTCATCTCTGATGACACTTTTATAGTTAGGAATAGGAATGGGAATGGGGACAGCTATTCCATATATTTTGATATTGAAAATCAATTTTTTGAGATTAACAATGATCATTCTTTTCTGAGTGAACTCGAAAGACCTTTTTCGAGTTATCCGAATTCTGATTATCTGAATAATGGATCTAATAGTGACGATCCTTACTATGATCGTTACATGTATGATACTCAATATAGTTGGAATAATCACATTAATAGTTGTATTGACAGTTATCTTGATTCTCAACTACACATCGATGCTTACATTGTAAGTAGTAGTGAAAATTATAGTGACAGTTACATTTATCGTTCCATTTATGGTGAAAATAGAAATAGTAGTGAAAGCGAGAGTTCCAGTATAAGGAATGCGGGTGATTTAACTATAAGAGAAAGTTATAATAATCTCGATGTAACTCAAAAATACAGGCATTTGTGGGTTCAATGCGAAAAGTGTTATGGATTAAATTATAAGAAAATTTTGAAGTCAAAAATGAATATTTGTGAACAATGTGGATATTATTTGAAAATGAGTAGTTCAGATAGAATAGAACTTTTGATTGATCCAGGCACTTGGGATCCTATGGATGAAGACATGGTCTCTCTGGATCCCATTGAATTTCATTCAGAGGAGGAGCCTTATAAAGATCGTATTGATTCTTATCAAAGAAAGACAGGGTTAACTGAGGCGGTTCAAACAGGTATAGGAAAACTAAATGGTATTCCCGTAGCAATTGGGGTTATGGATTTTCAGTTTATGGGTGGTAGTATGGGATCTGTAGTTGGGGAGAAAATTACCCGTTTGATCGAGTATGCTACCAAAAAATTGATACCTCTTATTATAGTGTGTGCTTCTGGGGGTGCACGTATGCAAGAAGGAAGTTTGAGCTTGATGCAAATGGCTAAAATATCTTCTGCTTTATACGATTATCAATCAAATAAAAAACTTTTTTATGTACCAATTCTTACATCTCCGACTACGGGTGGGGTGACGGCCAGTTTTGGTATGTTGGGGGATATCATTATTGCCGAACCCAATGCCTACATTGCATTTGCGGGTAAAAGAGTAATTGAACAAACATTGAATAAAACAGTACCTGAAGGGTCACAGGCGGCCGAATATTTATTCCAGAAGGGCTTATTCGATCTAATTGTACCGCGTAATCTTTTAAAAAGCGTTCTGAGTGAGTTATTTCAACTCCACGCGTTCTTTCCTTTGAATCAAAATTCAAAGACTATTCAGTTTAATTAGTTTTTTGTAGTAAACACGTAGTTAGTTTATCGGAATAAAAGTAAAAATAAGAAGAATGGGGTTTTCTTTTAAGATCTAATTCTAGGAAGAATCACAAGTTGCATATAATTTTTATTTTTTACTAATATTCATGATTAATAACCGGAAAGCCTCTATAAAAGAATGAATTCTTGCTTTTGTGAAATTAGACGAAGTTCGTTTTATCTTCTTACGTATGTATTTCAAATATAGAAAATATATAATTGTGTATTTTTCTATATCTCTCATTTTGACTAAGAAGCCTAGAAATCTTTCATTAATTTGCAAAAAAACCTTTCTTTATTAAATTAGAAGTAGAAGACAAGAACAAACGAAGAAGAATAAGAAACTCAACTTTCATACATATCTTTCATGTCGAAAGATGAATAAGTCCATTTATTTAGTTCTACATTCCTTGCACTTATTATATATACTCATTTAGATATATACTTCGATCTATATTAATATTAATGAAAATGAAAGTTTCATAATTACAATAATAGTAATTAGAATAGTAATTCGAATCGAATTAATAATAATTTGCATTCTATAATTTAGAATTAAGAATTTAAAATTATTACAAGATATCTTTATAACAATAGAAACAATATAATAATAACAGATACAAATAGTAAATTAAATCGAGGTATTCATTTTATGATAACTTTTAACTTTCCCTCTATTTTTGTGCCTTTAGTGGGCCTAGTATTTCCGGCGATGGCAATGGCTTCTTTATTTCTTTATGTTCAAAAAAACAAGATTGTTTAGATCTGATAGGACTAAATCTCATTTATTTTTTTTTTTTACTTAGATAAAAAAAATATCTATTTATTTGAGTATGTTATAACATATAACATGGGGTTTCTGCTGAACAGAAATCGAACATACATAAATGAAAGAGTTCTTATACATACAGAAAATGATATATGGGTAAATTGATTCTAGCTATTTTCAACTAGAATAAGGATTGGCGGATGTCTGAAATGAAAAGTCTATGTATTAAAGTAAAGGGTTCAC